AGAATTGAACGAGAAGCCGTATGAGATGAAAATCTCATGTACGGTTTTGTAAAGTGGCAGGTAAAGGTAACTTACCTGTCAACTTTTCCACTATCACCCCCAAAAAACCAAACTCTGCCTTACGTAAAGTTGCTAGAGTACGATTAACCTCTAGATATGAAATCACCGCTTATATACCTGGTATTAACCATAATTTACAAGAACATTCTGTAGTTTTAGTAAGAGGAGGAAGGGTTAAAGATTTACCTGGCGTGAGGTATCACATTGTTCGTGGAACCCTAGATGCTGTCCCCGTGAAAGCTCGTCAACAAGGGCGTTCTAGTGCGTTGTATATTCCTATCTAAAACTTGTATCATTTTATGATGATGCCGTATAAATTGCTAAAAATATGCGAAGTATATGGCTAACCCGATAACAAACGTTTTGTAAGGGAACTAAAGCAGGCTAAAGCAAAGCACCTTCTTTATTCGAAGAATATTTGGAATTATTACTAGGGTATGTCTAAGGTTTAATATTGAAATTATTTAATAAGTTTTACCCAACTTTGTTTGTGGCAATAAACATTGCCAAATATCTTGGCCTTTTCGGAACAGGTTCGAGTCAAATAGCAATGATTTTAAACACTTTTTTATACACTATTTTGTAAACCTAAGGACTTAATTATATAGATATGGAAAATGCAAGATTTTCAATTCTAGCAAAAGACAGAAAGGAAACGGATACTCAATTGAAAGTGAGTAAACATGATTCTATGCATAAAGACATATCTAATATATGCAGATAGATTCATGTGGAAAGCCGTATTCGACGAAAGTCGTATGTACGGTTTGGAGGGAGATCTTTCAGACATACTACTTAAATAAAGTAGAGATCCACCCTACAATATGGAGTTAAAAAGCCGAAAAAGAAGTGACTTTTAGCCTTTATGAAATAAAATCTTGAACCTTTTTTACGCTCATGTCATGGCAAAGTACTGCGAAAAAAATAGCTGCAAAATCTGATCCAATTTATCAGAATCGATTAATTAACAATGCTGCGAAAAAAAGAACGGATAAATCTGATCCGATTTATCATGAGCGATTAATTAACAGTTCTTCGAACAAAAAAACTACAAAATCTGATCGAATTAATCATAAGCGATTTTTTAACAGTTCTTCGAACAGAAGAATTGCAAAATCTGATCGAATTAATCATAAGCAATTTATTAAAAGTTCTTCGAACAAAAGAATTGCAAAATCTGATCCGCTTAATTATAAGCGAGTAATTAATTCTGCAGCGAAAAAAACCGCTGCAGAATCTCATCCGCTTAAGCATAAGCGATTAATTTTTATTTCTTCGAACAAAAGAATTGCAAAAAAAAATGCGAAATCGGATCCGATTTATCATAATCGATTAGTTAACATGTTGGTTAACCGTATTCTTAAACACGGAAAAAAGTCATTGGCTTATCGAATTCTTTATCGAGCTATGAGAAAAATCCAACGGAAGACGGAGAAAAATCCGCTAGTTGTTCTACGCCAAGCAATACGTGGAGTTACCCCCAAGGTAACAGTAAAAGCAAGACGTAAAAGTGGATCGACTTATCAAGTTCCCATTAAAATAAGATCCACAAAAGCAAAAGTACTTGCCATTCGTTGGTTGTTAGGGGCATCTCGAAAACGTCCGGGTCGGAATATGGACTTGAATTTAAGCTACGAATTGATAAATGCTGCCAAAAAGCAGGGTAATGCTATACGCAAAAAGGAGGAAACTCATAAAATGGCAGAAGCCAATAGAGCTTTTGCTCATTACCGTTAATTCAATCCATAGATTGGAGGTTCTATTTATCCCAATAAATTAGAATAATAGAGCCAATTTATTCGAAATCGAGAAATGGATCCATATGTTGATTGGAACGAAACAGAGTAGCCTTTTTTCTTTTCTAATATTAGAAGAATAGAGATAAGAAGAATAAGAATATAGAATTAATAAGGTTGGATAATAAAAGTAGAAAAAAAATTTCAATTTTTTTAAAGATCGATTGAATGAAGTTACTAATTCATGATCTGATATGTACAAAAAAACACTAAAATTGAATTATACTTTAGATCATTTTTATGAACGAGTTTCATTTGCTTTTTTTCTATGGGAATTCCATTCTTCCAGAATGTATCTTGGTTTCAGGCCTATTTCTTCTCCTGATAATCGATTTATTTTCTGAGCAAAAAAATAAAGCTTGGTTCTATTTAATTCCTTTAGCAAGTTTAGTGCTGAGCATAGCAATCTTGCTATCCCGATGGAGAGAAGAGCCTATAATAAGCTTTTTTGGTAATTTTCAAACGAATAATTTCAACGAAATATTTAAATTTCTCATTTTACTATGTACAACTCTATGTATTCCTTTATCCGTGGAGTACATTCAATGTACAGAAATGACTATAACAGAGTTTCTCTTATTCATATTAACAGCTGCTCTAGCAGGAATGTTTTTATGTGGCGCTAATGATTTAGCAACTATTTTCGTAGCTCTAGAATGTTTAAGTTTATGTTCTTATCTCTTATCCGGATATACTAAGAGAGATGTACGGTCGAATGAAGCTACTATGAAATATTTACTTATGGGTGGGGCAAGCTCTTCTATTCTGGTTTATGGTTTTTCTTGGCTATACGGTCTATCCGGAGGAGAGATTGAACTTCAAGAAATAGTCAATGGTCTTATAAATACACAAATGTATAACTCTCCAGGAATTTGGATTGCAGTTATATCAATAACTGTAGGAATTGGATTCAAGCTTTCTCTAGTACCATTTCATCAATGGACTCCCGACGTATATGAAGGAGTGCGATTCGTTCGACAAATTTTTCCCTGTATACAAAATATTTTTATTTCCTTTTAACTCTATAGACATGTGAGAAAAGCACTTTTAGCCCTACTCGGGCTAAGGCATCACTTTTTGACAATATCAACAAAAGGATGTAACATTTTGTTGTTGAATTAAGATAAAGCAAAGTCACAAAAAAAGAATTCTTTGTTACCGCAGAAACATATTTTGCAAGCTTGTTATTACGGGTAGTTCTTACAAAGAATCAGATTAATGACGTATAGAATACTTGTATTCTCCATGTAGATGCTACATAGTAAGTTTTAATCCTTCAAAAACTATTGGTATAAGAAAGGCATCCGTCAACAAAAAGATCACCCTAAGATGATCATGCCATGGCTACTGAGAACGAACCAAATCAGATGGTTCTTTTTTTCACCTCTTTCGGCTCTTAAGGAACCCAGGTACGAAAGATCAAGAAAATTGGTGATTTACCATAGTAACCATTGAGGAAGGATTCCTCGGAAAGTTAAGGATTAGCAATCCTTTCTACAAATTGAATAGATTCAATCTTATACATACGCGAGGAAGATAATAAGGAAATAATCCTCTTATTTTCTTTTTTTTTTACTTAGGAGCCGTGTGAGATGAAAGTCTCATGCACGGTTCTGAATGAGAGAAAGGAGGGCGACTTCCCCTTTTCGACTCTAACTCTCCCACCCCAGTCGTTGCTTTTCTTTCTGTCACTTCGAAAGTAGCTGTTTCGGCTTTAGCAACTCGACTTTTCGATATTATTTTCTATTTTTCATCAAACGAATGGCATCTCCTTTTGGAGATATTAGCTATTCTTAGCATGATAGCAGGTAATTTTATCGCTTTTACTCAAACAAGCATGAAACGTATGCTTGCCTATTCGTCCATAGGTCAAATTGGATATATCCTTATTGGAATCATTAATGGAAACTCAAATAACGGATATGCCAGTATGATAACTTATATGCTATTCTATATTTTCATGAATTTAGGAACTTTTGCCTGTATTGTGTTATTTGGTCTACGTACAGGAACAGATAACATTCGGGATTACACAGGATTATATACAAAAGACCCCTTTTTAGCCTTGTCTCTAGCTTCATGTCTGCTATCTCTAGGAGGTATTCCTCCATTGGCAGGGTTTTTTGGAAAACTCTATTTATTTTGGTGTGGATGGCAGGCAGGTTCCTATTTATTGGTTTCAACAGGGCTCTTTATGAGTGTTATTTCTATATACTATTATCTAAAAATAATTAAGTTATTAATTACAGAACGAAACAGAGAAATAACTCTTCACGTGCAAAATTATAGACTATCTTCTTCAATCTCAAAAAACTTTATTGAATTAAGTATGATTGTATGTCTAGTAGCATCTGTTACATTGGGAATAGTAATGAACCCTATTATTGCAATTGCTCAGGAGACCTTACTTTAAGGTCTATTTATTAGTAAAATCTTGCTCTTACTAACTAACTAAAAGAATCTGGGGATTTTTTTACATATCCCCAAAAGAAAGGAAAGGAAATAGGTTGAGATTATGAGATGACCTTCTAATTAGAAGGTAAACTTTATCTTGAAATTAGAAGTTCATCTCATACCAAAAATATAGATGGTGTATTAGGAGAAAAGGTAATTCAAAAAATAGAATATATATATATTCTATTTTTTGATGGAATACGATAAACCTTTTGGATCGCCTTGATGGTGAAATGGTAGACACGCGAGACTCAAAATCTCGTGCTATAAAGCGTGGAGGTTCAAGTCCTCTTCAAGGCATAATCAATAATTATGCCAATTGAATTAGCAATTGCTATTTTCTCAATAGGCTGAAAGTACGTGTGTATTCATACACATTCCGACGATGGTTTTGGTCCTTGTTGAATAATGCTTGTTCAAGCAGTTCATAAATACTTTTTTATTTCATCTAAGATTGAAATTTTTTCATCGTGTTTAAGTAATCGCGTTTTGTCTCATGGGGCTGAAATACTATGGGATAAACAAGAACTAATGAGAACAAGAAACAAAATACATTGGACACATCTGAGATAAATTGGATGAAAAAGGAAAAACTAACATGAAATGCCTTTTTTTGTACATAAAAGATTGCTGCTGCTCAATAATTCCTGATTATATTGAATTAAGAGCATGGATTGATAAAAAATTGTATAGCCTTATCTCAAGGTCTTGCAAGATATAGGGGTTGCGAGTCAACAATTATGCGTTGGATCCATCTATAAACAAATGAGTAAGCATAGCAAATAATTACTATGCTTACTATCTCCTGATTGGGACCTCCTGAATGAGAAGATATTCATCTGCAGATTAAAGATCTAGTCTATTTTATTTCTATTTCCTTCTTCTGCTATTAGGTGTGCAATCTCATTCGAAAAAAGTAGGTGGTTCTTCAACAACGTCTTTATGATTTGACGTAATATAATTTGTTTAGATATGAACATATTTAAAAGATATTGATAACTCTCCAATAGAAATTTGTAGATAAAAGAGTCCAATAAAGACCGACGGGGTTCCCTTTGACGATCCACGGGGAATTCGGAACGGTCAATCTTGGCCGAAAATTCAATCAGCCAACGGCCATACGCATATGTTGGACTATACGGGAAACTATGTCTCCATTGGAGGCCAAATGCTTGAACGCGTTGAAAAGACATCATCTGATCCTTAGGTAGAATATCCTCGAGATTCCAGTCTCCCATGGTTAGGATTTTGCTCTCTCTAAAAACACCCAAAACAGTCATCTTTCTAAAACGGTTCCGTATTGCATCGTTCCTTCTTGGAACGTAAGTAAGATAAATACTTCTCAACATCTCTTTAGTTACCCAAAATTCTCGTCGTGAAAACAAATTAATGCGTTTCTCCTGAAATAGAAAATTCGCGGGATTCCAAACAAATCTCTCTAGGAAAAATATCGGTTCAGTAGAGGATTGATATTGCATTGGATAATCTACGTCCAATGATTCTCTTCCTACTATTATCCGCCGCTCTTTTAATCTCGCTTCCATTTCGCGATGCCATTTTTTGTGAGTGTGATACTTCTTATCACATCTACCATAAGGAGAGACTATTTTAGATTGCATAACTTTCAATTTATGGAAATCCTCATATTCTTCAAGCAATTCAATGAAATGGTTAGATCTTCTCATAAGATCAAATTGATTACTGCGAAGAAAACTAAGGCGCCAGGTTCTAGGAGACCAAACTATATGATTTAAGAAATCTTCTTCCTTTTGATCTTCCTTACTTCCATAAAAGTGTTCTTTTTTAAGAATCTTTTTATTTACGAAAGAAGAAATCCCTTTTTGCATCATATCAAAATGATTGTTCACTATCTCCTGACCAGCCAATGTCAATATTGTACTCTCAACATTAGTCTTCTCTGGCCTCAGCCCTAAGGAGAATTCCATCAAAAGAGTTTCTAAAAGACTAGAAGCTAAAGCAAAATCATTCTTCAGGAATGCATCGCCAGAAAACACATCCTCTTTCTCTTTATTGCATTTCGATATAAACCAAGCATCTTTAGCTGCTGGCCCGGCTAAGCAACCCAAAATATGGCAGAATATATTCAATTCGGTTATGCTTGTTCTGGCAATCGAAGGCTCTAAGTACCACTGGGACAAATAAAAAGACCTTTTCGACCATAAATCCTGGTGAGCAAATACAGGATCCTTACGTCTAAGTATATGTTGTATAAAAGCCTTTCCTACCTTATAGGGAAGTCTTTCGTTTTCTTTTGCATCGTACCCACGGAACCCCCTACTGTTTCGCTTAGTAGCTAATCGAAGTGCAGTCGTGCCCATAACTGATTTTCCTTGGCTAATACTCATTAAAAAGACTTCATTGGTAAGTGCTGCCAGATCACGTGCATCAAAACCGCTACTTCGAAACTCAAATTCATCAGGACAGGCGAAGTCTTTTTTTAAGTAAACCCCTTTGCTACGTAAAAGAATAGCAATTTCCCTTTGTCGTTGGGAGAAACCAAGCAATCGAATGTGGATTGATTTATCCAATCCAATATCAGAAGTTAGTGAAATTGGATCCACTTTTTTAGGAATATGAGTTGAAGCAATTACAATTCCAGGAAATTTTTCCTTAAGGACACGTTCCACCAGTATAGAAAGAAACAACGATCCAAAACATAGTTCATGAATGTTTGGAATCCATATTACGCAAGGAGACATGGCTTTTGCCATTTCGAGGACAAGCATGAATTGGTGTAGTCTTTTGAACTGCAGAAGCCTTCGCAAAGACCTAACATCAATCTCTTTTCTGTCTAATTTGTTTTCGACAGTATTATCAAAAATACTGGGGACATCAAGCAGCGGATCTTCCTCTTTTTCTCGGAATTCATATCTAAGGTCAATTTTTTCATGCAAGAAATATCTCAGAGATATTCTTATTAATGGAATATAAGAATCCGTTGCTAGACTTTTGGCCAAATAGGAGCGTCCTGTTCCCCTAGGACCTATCAATAAAATACGTTTGGAAAAATAAGATGAAGATGGTCCTAAGTTGAGTGAGAAAAAGTTGAGTCTGGAAGAGTTAAGACTATCCCAGTGATATTTTTGGGAGGGGGTAATCTTATTACAAAAAGCAAGAAAGACTGCTCTTTGTGCTGAACCAAATTGATCCAACTTGGTTATGGAATTCATCATACCTTTTTGGTAAGCTTCAGCTAAATATCGTAAGTAAAGAAGTCCCGGCTGCTCATGGGTATATCCAGCAATAGGCATATTTGGATCAGCAGTAATAGGGGAAGTCCCCTTAAAAGAGAAATCGTTGGGATTGATAACCAATTGCAATTCGAGTTGAGAGAAACTTTTTTCTTTCACCAGAAAATGAGCTAATTGCCTCTCTCGTCGATCCACGCGAGAATAAGTTGTCTCTAGCGCGGTTGTGTAAAGTGTACGGTAAAAGTTCGTCTCTCTTTTCAATTCTTGAGTATATTCCCATTTTCTGCGGAAATAATAATATATTTCTTTTACAGGTATACGATAATCTTCATAATCTACAAACCAGCCAGCGATTATTTCAGGCATAGGTTCGTTAAGTGTTTGAAATTTCTCGCGGAACTCCTCAAAGTGGTATTTATCGTCCACCGGATCTTTCCATAAGAAAAAGAAGTCTTCTGTTGAACTGAGAATGTGCGCAGGGAAACGGAATAAACTGAAAAGGAAATACCCCACGGCGAGAGAAAAAAGAAAAAGAACCCAAGCTTTTTCGTTGTTTATTAGTCCTTCTTTGGCATCTCTCATAAAGCTTTCCATCGTTTCCAATCTTTTCATCATTTCCATTTCCTTGAATTCCTTGAACTGGAATGACTCAACCCATAACAAAACTAAAAAATACCAATTTTTCCATTTTTTGGAACGGGAAAAATAATTGTATATTTTGGAGAAATAATCGGAAGTATAACTGGAAAAATATTGATAATAAAAATCGGAAAAATAATCGTATATTATTGAAACATAATAGGAAACATAAATGGAAATTTTAGAAAAATAATAGGAAAAATAATAGGAAAAATAATTGAAAATTTTCAAAGTTTTTTGTTTCAATTTCAATTTGAAAATTGCCCATAATTTTAGAGGGAGTGCCAACAAAATATCAAATATATCCAATATGTGAATAAGAAATTCACTTTTATATTGAATCAGGCCCAATATAGATGCAAATAGATCTCTGATATTTAGCAATATTTCGAGAAAAGGGTATAAATATATATCCCCAAGATATTTCCACCACGTAGAAGTAAAAGCGCAGAACCGATATACTTCATAAAATTCTTCCCATTTCAAATAATTTATTTGAAATTTCAATACCTTAGAAAAAATTTCTTTATCTTTATTTAAAAGAGTACTTTTCTTAATTTCCATATAAGTATCTAAAAATATATCTTCAATACATTTCCACAATGGAAATGTATAATATATTGCTTTGTTTTCAATTCTCTTTTTTGAACTCTCAGTAGACTCTTTTACAACCTTTTTATTGATTTCAATGTTGTTCATTTTCATGAACAATGTTTCAAAAATGAATCGTAAATCATCTGCATAAGATTGATTTTGAATAAGATCTATGTCTTTACTCGAATCACTTTTATACCGAGAATTTTTGTTTTCTTTAGAATCTGAGTTATTGAGAAAAGGAGGGCAGGAAATTTTTTCAAAATAGACTATTTGTTGTTCTTTTTTAAAGGATTGTGTAGAAATCTCTTCGATCGAGGAAATAGCTCTCTTTTCATGAACAAAATGATTCAATTTTGTTAGTAAATTCAACGATTTATACGAATCATTGATTAACGTCCGATCGCGTAAATATTGAGTTAATAATATATTAGCTACCCGTGACTTGATGAGTGAAAGAATTTCTTTGTTTAAAAAAACGGGAGAAATACCGTCAATGGGCAAAGGAAAGATATTGTTGTGGATGGGAACAAGATTGAATAATTGCCCATATGTAAGATTATTATTCTTTATATAGTTCTTTTCTATATAAGGGGATAATCTGTTCTTGTAATTTAACCGAGGATGATTTAAATAATCAAAAAATTCGATGGTATTGGCTTTATCAAAAACAGTTCTCAGTGAACTTTGATTAGACAGTTTTAGGGGATTTAACCAATTTTGATCGTTTAATCTAGCCCAAAGATCGGTGTGATCCACACAATCCATGCCAGTCTTTTGATTATCGCCTAATGACGTAATCCATTGATTCATTGAGATCTCATTCAAAACAGATTGTGATATTGTTCCTTTATCGATAAATCCGAATCTTTCTGAATCGTCCAAAATTTTGGACACAATGAATTGAATCCATTTCAACACCTTTTTGAGGGGTGATTCCAACAATTCATTCAAGTATTTGAATAATTTGATCAAGCCGTCAAATAATGAATCAAATAGTACTAATCTCTTCTCCTTTAACACCAGAAGTTCTGGTGTATCATACTGATCCTCGTCTCCTATAAGAAAATCAATAATGACACTTTTATGCGCCACAATATTATTAATATTAACCTTAGAACGGAACTTGGACCACCAGTTAGAGAATAAGTTAGGTAAATGTATTAAAACTAATAGCTTTTTGTCGAAAAGCTCTATTAATAAGTCGTTAAAAAGAATTAACTTAATAAATTCCTTAAGTGGTTGACGAATATCAAGTGGAACCAGCACTTTGTATTCATTTGAATCGAATACTCTATTTTTCAATTTCACATAATTATGTAGAAATTTAGAATTAGAAAGAATTCGTTTAAACCCGTTTCTAAAATATTCAGTTTGAATAGACCAATTGTACACAATAAAATTCCGATTCAAATTTTGATTGAAATCTTTATGAATTCGGAAAATTGAACCAGCGGCCCTTTTTTTCTGAAGTTCGCTCCAAGTTGATGAGTGCCGATTAATTGCATTTTGCATTACACTATTCAAACTTTCATTTTCAATCCAATTGGAAAGAGTTGTATCTTTTGAATTGCGGCGGGACTCTAAATAGAATCTAAATGCAAATCTAAATGCATTTTTAATCATTCTAAATAGGTTCATAACCTCATATATGAATACGATATTGTCTCCTTTGAATGCTATTTTTTTGAAAAAAATAGCATTTGAAAAAAGCCTGTCAACTTTGATCTTATATTCATCAGAGATAATTTGTCCCAAATTATCTGCTCTATCTTTTTTGTAGATGAAAGATACAAAACCATTATCTTTATAAATATTATCGAGTAAGATCAATAGAAATTGATTCTTTAATTTATCTCTACGGTTAAAAATCCGATTCAATAATCTACTCTCGTTCAATTCATAAAATTTATGAATTTGATTATAATCCATATCAAGGGCAATTTTATCATCGTCAACCTGACAAGACTTAGTCATTGACAGACTAAGTTGATCTGTTATTTCTAACACGATCTTCTTCCAATGTTCTTTGTTTTGATCACAGACTGAAGAAGGTCTATTCCAAAATCGAATACAGTTCAAATGATTTAGATCTGTCCGATTTTTACTAAAAATATTCCATCCGGGATCTAATGAACTCGCACAATTCGAGACAGGATTTTGAAATAAATATGTTTTAGTCTTACAAAAATCAATTTTTCTCTTCGTCTCAAATTTCATGAGATATTGAAAAGGATGGGCATTTTGTTGTCTTTTCAATAAATTGAAACTTTGAAGGGACTTGTTAGTAGCCACAGTACGCATAGATGAATCATCTATTCCCAATGTCTTTGAGAATATCTCAAAGATATTCCAAGAGATTGTAGAATCTTCCGACTCTGAAGAAGTTTCCCAACTTTTTGTTGCTTTATTCTCCAAGATTATTTCATTTTTATTATTTAGAAGATTTTTGTCATATTTTGACAAATAGACAAAAAGATGTGGAACCATCAACAAATTTTTAGTGAAATTTGGCGCAATAAACATCATATATTTTTTTTCGTTACAATAGGAATTTACGCGATATATAAACACTGGTACTGTAAGTAATACCACAACCTTTATTGTCTTATTGACACCAATACTACGTAGATCGCGTAGAATTAACGTAATCAGAACTCGAAAGTGAAAGAGCTTCATAAGACGTTCTCGACGGTAATAAATTCGAGTGAACAATCTGAACAAATAAGACTCAGTAAGATAGGACTTGTTCCATGGATTGAACAGTTGCATCATTTCAACTCGAAATCGATCTTTAAATTCAAATCTAAAACGTTCCCACACAACGCGTTTGTCTCGGTTCTTATCTCGGTTCATAGTCGATAAACTCCATTTATAAACTACTTAATTGTTGCATATTCACGGCTTTTTTCATAAAAAAAAGCGCCTGTGTTATTAGCGAAAGCATATGCCTGATATGGGTAAAAAGACCTAACTAAGGATTGCCAACAGTGTCTAAATCATGTATTATATATCTATGTATATAATACATAGTGAACTATATATAATTAACTATACCAGTCATAAATTACTAACATAATTTCATTAATACTACCATATTTTCATTAATACTACCATATTTTCATTAATACTACCATATTTTCATTAATACTACCGTAATTTCATTAATACTACCGTAATTTCATTAATACTACCATATTTTCATTAATACTACCATAATTTCATTAATAATACCATAATTTCATTAATTATAACATAATTTCATTAATAATACCATATTTTCATTAATTATAACATAATTTCATTAATACTACCATATTTTCATTAATACTACCGTAATTTCATTAATTATAACATAATAAATGAAATTTTACCATAGTGAAATTAACTATATCATTATCGGCCACAATTAGATTACAAGTGGTTCCCTCGCTGTATTTCGACGACTATTCCTAGTCGTCAATATTTCTGAATCCATTTGTTATTGGTTTTTAACCAAACTAGCATCCATGGCTGAATGGTAAAAGCACCCAACTCATAATTGGGAAGTCGCGGGTTCAATTCCTGCTGGATGCAGGTCTTCCAATAGCCTGTGGTTTGTCAAGCTATGGAGCTACGGGATTCTGATATTTCCCATAGATCTATGGGAGATTATTGAAATGATAATAATACCCTTCTGATATCTCCCATAGAATTCAATATGAATTATCGTTCACATTCATGGAATTTATTCAACATAACACAATTGATCAAAAATTAGATTATTACCCTATAGAATAACCATATATTCAGATATTCTATATCTATGGATAATGTAAAAAAGACCGATATATATATATATATATTATGACTCTATTATAGGGTCATTTAAAAATTGTTGTTTTTTCTTACTAAGGTATTCTGACCAAAGTGTTCGAAATTCTTTTGGCGTCGTAAAGGCCGGGTAACCAATTCAAGTAAATCTCTTGCATTGGCAGACCCATGAATCTGGGCAAAAGTAAATTCAACCGACCATTTAGTACTAATTCCTCTTGCTTCTAATGGGTTAGCATGAGCCATTCCAGTGATAGCTAAGTCGGGTCGTAATTCCCGTAAACGCCGTATTTGATTGGAATTATCCGGTTTCTCTACAATTCGTGGTATTGGTACACACATACGTGTGCATGTATCTCGCAAAAGTGCTAATTCAGCAGCTTGATATCGTTTATCCATATACGGAATACCTATTTCATGAACGATCATTCCACATCTGATTAAGAATCTTGCTAGAGAAACTTCTAGCAAATTATCTCCCATGAAAAAGACGGATTTCCCCCGTACTAAATCAAGATAATCCTTTAAACTTTCCCATATTCGTTCCTCCCTTTCTTCGAGACCTCGGGTCTCAACACCAAATACAGAACAAATCTTTTCGATCCAAGCGCGCGTTCCGTCCGGGCCGATAGGAAAAGGAGCTCCAATTAATTCACATTTTTCACGTCTTATTAAAGTTATCGCTGTTCGACTCAAAAATGGATTTACACCACAAACATAAACGCCATCCCCCAATGATGGAAGGTCAGTATATCTTTGAGCGGGTAACCAGCCTGATACCTTGATGGATTGGCGTCTTAATTCCAGATTGAGTTGAGAAACCACATTGGAGGGCAAAGATCCAAAAAGAACTAAAGAGGGATGATTTGCATATTCATGCAATTCATCTTTTTCTCTAGATGGAAAAGCCCAAACTTTTTGTTTCATTTCTTTTCGTTCCCGAAGGGGTTCTGGACAACGATGTGCCATTGCAGCTAACACAGTATCTTCTCCTTGAGTAAAAGCATAATCCAGCCCATTCGCCCTTGCTACTAGAATGGGAATTCCAATTTCCCATTCTAATTTGGGTGCCATACCTTCCAGATCCATTTTGATTATTTCTGTAGTACAGGTGCCTATCCATATGATGACACTAGGATCTCTATCTCTTCTTATTCGAATACAAAGCTTTTTTAATCCCTCATAATCATTCAATTGAGCAGAAATATCCCCCTCTTCTAATTCTGCCATTGCATAGCGAGGTTCTGCGAAAATCATAACTCCAAGTGCATTTTGGAGAAAATAACCACACGTCTTTGTGCCCACAACTAAAAAGAAACTGTCTTCAATCTTTTGGTATAACCAAGATACACAGCTAATTGGACAAAAAGTATGGTAATTACCTGTCTCACATTCGACAGGTAGAGTTTCATCAATTTTGACTGACATAATTTATTATTCAATGGCTAATAAATGAATAAAAACGTCAATTAAATCGTCGTAAATCCAAGTAAATTTTCCTTATTATTAGAATTTTTATGTTTGTCATCGTCAATCGGATTAAGATAAAGATCAGAGAGTAAACTGAATAATTCCCGATCTGGAATTTCTTTTGGTACAATGCCTTCCGGCTGGGATAATATTTGGTCCGCTATGTGTAAATAATATTCACACACATAGTTAAGAGATGGTTCAGATCCAACCATCTCGAATAAAGTTTTACCCTTTACTCGAGAGACTCTAATATCTTCAATAAGAGGTAATATCTCTATCACGGGCATTGGGCACGCTTCTACATATTTATTGATAAGATCTCTTTTAGATGTACGATTTCCAACCAGGCCTGCTAATCGTAGTGGATGTGTACGAGCTTTCTCTCGTATAGAAGCAGTAATACGATTAGCTGCAAATAATGCATCAAATCCATTATCCGTAATTATTATACAGTAATCCGCATAATTCAATGGAGCAGCAAAACCTCCGCAAACCACGTCACCTAATACGTCAAATAATATAATATCATATTCGTAAAATGCATTTAACTCTTTCAACAATTTCACAGTTTCCCCTACCACATATCCTCCACATCCGGCTCCTGCGGGTGGCCCCCCTGCTTCCACACAATCCACCCCTCCATAACCCTTGTGAATTACATCTTCGGACCAAATATCTTCATAATGATAATCCTTGGATTGCAAAGTATCTATAATTGTAGGTATCAGAAATCCTGTAAGAGTAAAAGTACTATCATGTTTGGGATCACATCCAATTTGTAACACTTTTTGACCACGTCTGGCTAGAGCAATTGAAATATTACAACTGGTCGTTGATTTCCCGATTCCGCCTTTTCCATAAACCGCTATTTTCATCTTGCGATCTCCCTTTATTTATTTCTGATCTCCCAACCCCTTTAGGTGGTCGTTTGATCTAATCGTCAGTTTCACTTTGCTCAATTTATTCATACAATTGAAATAATGTTCCACCGTTTCAACCTTATTTCTAATGATTGAATTAAAAATGGCTTCATTTTGGACGGCCCCCGCTAATAAAGACTTCATTTTCTTTGTTTGGGTCAAAGAATGGTATACCCGAATCACTGCATGGTAAATGGGAAGAGGGAAGAAAGATGTGTTTGGGATAAATCGGATTGGGATTCGATCCGATCGCTGACTGCACACGAATGCTTTTGCTATACAAAAGTGGTATATCCATTTCGTCAGAGTGATCTGACGGATATAATCCTTCATATTTCGGTAAATATGAATCTTTCACTGGATTCAAGAACTTCGATCTTTTTCATTCAATTTCTGTTTTAGAAAAACAAGAGTATAAAGAAGTACTCTGAAATACTATTTCTATATTTTGAAATAATATATCTAAAATTCTAGTTTACGTCAACTACTACTCTATTGATTCTAGAGAAATCAATAAAATCCTATCTCGATATATATATAGATATATAATAAACACAAAGAAATGGATCCAATCCATTTTTATGGGCGAACGACGGGGATTGAACCCGCGCGTGGTGGATTCACAATCCACTGCCTTAACCACTTGGCGACGTCCACCCCAAACCAATTTACATTCTCTGGTTACGGTCATTATTGACAATGAAGTAATTTTTTTAAGCCTCTAGTATGAACTAATATTTTCATATTGGTTGGCAAGTTCCGTCATGAACTCACACATGGCGCAAGATGGATAAACAACTCCCAATCATTCATAAAGTTAGTTTTATATCTCTGTTCCCTGTTCCAACGAACAAGCATATTTGGAATATTATAGAATGTAATTGGGTAACCCATTTGAGGAGTTGGTTATTGATCCTTATCTATAGTATAGACCCTTAACTGGATCGTAACAACAGCGGAGCCGACTCATGCTTGGGGGGGTCACGAGTTAAACTTTCACTGGATTAAAAATCCACATCTATATCTGTGCGCTTTCCTTCAGCGCAAAGGGACAGATCGGAGGTAATTCAATTACCTATTACCCATTTTAATCAAGAACCCATAATTCATGTTTATATTGATTGGTCAAGTTGTATTTGACCAATCAATACATTCGCAATGAGCCGAAAGAATACCAAACCTTTCAATGGTATTGAAAGGTTTGGTACTTTTTTTCCTTTTCGGGGATTGAAACACACTAACAATCCATCAGTGTGTCTAA